AATAAAGTGCCTGATCAAAAGGATTGTTTTGATAGAACAAATTATGTATAGTATACCTTTATTACATTTGGTAGAATTAAACTACCTCTAGAAATATCAAAAATTCCTGTACCTCTTATACTAAAATGTAAATAAGTAAGCTAAATAAAGCTATTGGGTTCATACCCCACTTATAAAGGTTTATTCCTTTCTTATTTAATATGATACCTAAATAAAATATTATTCGGCTCGTTCCTCGCCCTGGGAACTATAGTCGCAGCGTCATCTTATTCTTGGATAGGTATATGAATAGGATTAGAAATTAATCTACTTTCATTTATTCCATTAATTAGAACATCAAAAAATATATATTCATCTGAATCAGCCCTAAAATACTTTATTGCCCAAGTAATAGCTTCAACAATTCTTCTTTTAGCAATTATTATCCTTTCAACCAAAATTCTATACCCACTACAAAACAATATTCAATCAAGACTATTATTCAATACCTCTCTTCTTCTGAAAATGGGGGCTGCCCCCCTCCATTTTTGGTTTCCTGAAGTTATAGAAGGTTTAAATTGATTAAATAGAATGATTCTTCTAACTTGACAAAAAATTGCACCCATAATACTACTTTCCTATTCAGGAAAAACCCTTTTACTTTTAGTCACAGCTATTATTTCATGTATATTTGTAAGAGGAGTAATAGGTCAAAATCATTTAAGTCTTCGAAAAATCATAGCATACTCCTCGATTAATCATATTGGTTGAATAATTGCAGCATCCTTATTTTTTGAAATAATTTGAATAATTTACTTCATTATTTATTCAATTATTACATTAAATATCGTTGTAATGTTTAAAAAACTAAACATTTTTTATATAAAACAACTAACTCTTATAATAAACCAAGAACCTTTAATTAAAATATTCTTTATTCTTAATTTTTTATCTTTAGGAGGACTGCCCCCCTTCCTTGGATTCTTCCCAAAATGACTAACCATCCAAATTATGATTAATGAAAGATTTTTCTCCCTAGCCATCGTAATAATTCTAGCAACTCTAGCTACTTTATACTTTTATATACGAATTACCTTTAGAACTCTAGTCCTTTCTATAAATACCTTCATCCAAATTAATGAATTCCCTACTCATAAGTTCCTTATTATATCAATTAATCTTGTAACGCTAGCAAGATTAATCTTATCAACCTTGATTTTTAACTTTTTTTAATCAAGGATTTAGGTTAAAAAGAAACCTGTGACCTTCAAAGTCACCATTAAAAAAAAATTTTTAAGCCTTAGGAATAATCCACCACCAAACTTGCAATTTGGTATCATTTTGAATATAAAGCTGGTAAAAGAAATTAATTCGTGAATAAGTTTACAGCCTATCGCTTATACCTCAGCCATTTCACCGAACAAGTGATTATTCTCGACAAACCATAAAGATATCGGTACTTTATACTTTCTTCTAGGAAGATGGTCCGGAATGGTAGGAACTTCCTTAAGAATTTTAATCCGTGCTGAATTAGGAAACCCTGGTTCACTAATTGGTGATGATCAAATTTATAATGTAATTGTAACTGCCCATGCATTCATTATAATTTTTTTCATAGTAATACCAATTATAATTGGGGGATTCGGAAACTGGCTGGTACCTTTAATATTAGGGGCCCCAGATATAGCATTTCCTCGTATAAACAATATAAGATTTTGACTTTTACCCCCTTCCCTTACATTCCTCCTAATGAGAAGAATAGTAGAAAACGGAGCAGGAACAGGATGAACTGTATATCCTCCTTTATCCTCTAATATTGCCCATAGAGGAGCTTCAGTTGATCTAGCTATTTTTAGTCTTCATTTAGCAGGTATTTCATCTATTCTTGGTGCAGTAAATTTTATTACTACTGTAATTAATATACGAACTACTGGAGTTACCTTTGATCGTATACCTTTATTTGTATGAGCAGTTGTTCTCACTGCTCTTCTCCTTCTTCTGTCTTTACCTGTCCTTGCAGGTGCTATCACAATACTTCTTACAGATCGTAATATTAATACCACCTTCTTTGACCCAGCAGGAGGTGGTGATCCAATTCTGTACCAACACCTATTCTGATTTTTTGGCCACCCAGAAGTCTATATTCTAATTCTGCCCGGATTTGGAATAATTTCTCATATTATTAGCCAAGAGAGAAGAAAAAAGGAAACCTTTGGAACTCTAGGCATAATTTATGCTATAATAGCAATTGGTCTTCTAGGTTTTATTGTGTGAGCCCACCACATATTTACTGTAGGAATAGACGTTGATACTCGAGCCTATTTCACATCAGCAACTATAATTATTGCTGTTCCTACTGGAATTAAAATCTTTAGATGACTAGCAACCCTTCATGGAACCCAAATCAATTATTCTCCCTCCATGCTCTGAGCCCTAGGTTTTGTCTTCCTCTTCACTGTAGGGGGCCTAACTGGAGTAGTATTAGCTAATTCATCTATTGACATTGTTCTTCACGACACTTATTATGTCGTTGCTCATTTCCATTATGTTCTTTCTATGGGAGCAGTATTTGCAATTATAGCAGGCTTTGTCCATTGATTTCCTTTATTTACAGGACTTTCCTTAAATAATAAGCTATTAAAAATTCAGTTTCTTGTAATGTTCCTTGGAGTAAATATAACCTTTTTCCCACAACATTTCCTTGGATTAAGAGGGATACCTCGACGATATTCTGACTATCCAGATGCTTACACAACCTGAAATATTGTCTCTTCAATCGGTTCACTAATCTCATTGGTAAGAATCATTTTATTCCTTTTTATTATATGAGAAGCTTTCATTGCTATACGAAAAAGACTTTCACCTTTAAGAATAACATCCTCAATTGAATGGCTTCAATCAATACCACCCTCAGAACATAGATATTCTGAACTTCCTATACTTTCTAATTTCTAATATGGCAGAATAGTGCGGTGGACTTAAACCCCAAATATAAAGTGCAACTTTTTTTAGAAATTGCAACTTGAAAAATACTTCTTCTTCAGGATAGAGCCTCACCCCTAATAGAACAGCTTTCATTTTTTCATGATCACACCTTAATAATTTTGCTAATAATTACAGTTTTAGTAGGATACTTAATATCAAGTTTATTTTTCAACAAATATAATTATCGATATCTCCTTGAAGGTCAAACTATTGAAGTAATCTGAACAATTCTACCAGCAGTTACTTTAATTTTTATTGCTCTCCCTTCTCTTCGCTTACTTTATCTTCTTGATGAAATTAACAACCCCTTAGTATCTATAAAAACTATTGGTCATCAGTGATACTGATCTTATGAATACACAGACTTCAAAAACATTGAATTTGACTCTTATATAATTCCAACTTCAGAATTAAATAAATCTAGATTCCGTCTTCTTGATGTAGATAATCGAGCTGTTCTTCCTTACAATTCCCAAATTCGTCTAATAGTTACAGCCGCTGATGTTCTCCATTCATGGACTATTCCTGCACTAAGTGTAAAAATTGATGCAACCCCAGGACGATTAAATCAAGTCAGATTCCTTTTAAACCGTACTGGACTATTTTTTGGCCAATGTTCTGAAATCTGTGGTGCAAACCACAGATTTATACCAATTGTTCTTGAAAGAATTTCCCCTACATTTTTCATTAAGTGAGTTTCAAAAATAGGAGATTCCTCATTAGATAACTGAAAGTCAGTAATGGTCTCTTAAACCACTCCATAGTAAATTAACGCCTACTTCTAATGAAAGGCTTAGTTAAAAAATAACGCTAATTTGTCAAATTATTATTACCTCTGGGTAGCCTTTAATTCCTCAAATAGCACCTTTAAATTGATTAACATTAATATTATTATTTTCTGTAATTTTAATTATTGTCAGAATTATTAACTATACAATCTATAGCCAATCACCTAAAAGTCTTTTTTTTGATAAAATTCAATCTCTCAAAACTTGAAAATGATAGCAAATTTATTTTCTTCTTTTGACCCATCAACATCCTTTTATATTCCCCTAAACTGATTGAGAACAATTTTATGCTTAATTTTTATTCCCTATTCATTCTGATTAATTCCTAACCGATCCTTTTCCCTTTGAAAAAAAATTTTATCCTCTCTTCATAAAGAATTCAAAACTCTTCTTGGCCCTGCATCCAAAGGAGGAACTTTTATTTTTATTTCTCTTTTCTCCCTAATTCTTTATAATAACTTCCTAGGTCTATTCCCCTATATTTTTACAAGAACTAGACATCTAGTTCTTACTCTTACTCTTGCCTTACCCCTTTGGCTAAGCTTTATAATTTTTGGGTGAATTAATAACACTATTCATATGCTAGCACATCTAGTTCCTCAAGGAACACCTCCTTTACTTATACCTTTCATAGTATGTATTGAAACAATTAGAAACATTATTCGACCAGGAACTTTAGCTGTTCGACTCGCTGCTAATATAATTGCTGGACATCTTCTAATAACTCTTCTTGGAAACACAGGTCCCTCTATCCCCTCTTCCCTAATTATTGTTCTTCTCCTTACACAAATCCTACTACTAGTTCTAGAATCTGCCGTTGCAATTATTCAATCGTATGTATTCGCTGTATTAAGATCCTTATACTCAAGTGAAGTTAATTAATGTCTCATAAAAATCACCCATTTCACCTTGTCGACGCAAGACCTTGACCTATTTTAGGAGCTTTTGCAGCTATAATTACAATAACTGGAATTATTAAATGATTTCATTTATATAATAATAACCTTCTTCTTCTTGGATTTTTAATTACTTCATTAGTTATATTTCAATGATGACGAGATATTTCTCGTGAAGGTACATACCAAGGACTCCACACCTATATTGTAACTATAGGATTACGTTGAGGAATAATCTTATTCATCACATCTGAAGTATTTTTCTTTATTTCATTTTTTTGAGGATTCTTTCATAGAAGACTTACTCCCTCAATTGAATTAGGTATAATATGACCTCCTAAGGGAATTAATCCTTTCAACCCCCTTCAAATTCCTCTTCTTAATACCCTTATTTTATTAACCTCAGGTCTTACAGTTACTTGAGCTCATCATAGACTTATTGAAAATAACTTTAATCAAGTAACCCAAGGTCTTTCTTTAACGGTAATCTTAGGAGTATACTTTACTCTTCTTCAAGCATATGAATATAAGGAAGCACCTTTCACAATCGCAGATGCTGTTTACGGTTCATCCTTCTTTATAGCAACAGGATTTCACGGAATCCATGTTATTATTGGTACAACATTCCTAGCTGTAGGGCTTTTTCGCCACCTAAATAATCACTTCTCTTCTATTCATCACTTTGGTTTCGAAGCAGCAGCTTGATACTGACATTTCGTTGATGTAGTCTGATTATTCCTTTATATTTCAATCTACTGATGAGGTAGATATTTATATAATATAATTTATTATATTTGACTTCCAATCAAATTATCTAGAAATAGTATAAATAATATTTATTTTAATCTCAGGAGCTTTTCTTATTTTAATAATTTCTTCCCTTATAATAATAATCTCTTCAATTCTTTCCAAAAAAACTTATATTGACCGAGAAAAAAGCTCCCCCTTCGAATGTGGGTTTGACCCTAAAATATCTCCTCGCCTTCCTTTCAGTCTTCAATTTTTCCTAATTGCATTAATTTTTCTAATTTTTGATGTAGAAATTGCCCTCCTTATTCCCCTTATTTCTATCCTAAAAATATCCAGCATACACTATTTCTGAGCAATTGCTTCTTTCTTTATTTCCATCCTTTTAATTGGTCTTTACCATGAATGAAACCAAGGAGCTCTTGAATGAGCTTCTTAGGATAATAGTTAATTATAACATTTAATTTGCACTTAAAAAGTATTGATCATCAATTTATCTTAAATAAGAAACAAATTTTTGTATTTAGTTTCGACCTAAAATCTTGATGGAAACCATCCTTATTTTTAATTGAAACCAAAGTAGAGGTTTATCACTGTTAATGATAATAATGAATTTTTTCCAATTAAAGAAGTGATTTATCAAATAATGAGCTTCTAACTCATTTAATTAGTGGTGAAACCCCATTGACACTTCTATTTATATAGTTTAAAAAAAAACATTACACTTTCATTGTAAAATTAGATTCTATCTTATAAATACTTAAAGATTTTAAATCACCGGGATATCTTCAATATCCTGCTCTAATATTAAGCTATTTAAGTAGTAAATTATTAAAATTAAAAATACAATTCATATTGCCGTTAAAGATAAAAAAATTTTCAAATTATTCAGATGAAAAATCTGAAGAAATTTAGATAAAAATGATAAAGAACTATATAAATTTTGACTTCCTAAATATTCGGATCATCCTTGATCTAAAGACCTATATAAAATTTCCCCTTGCTGAAGAGGAAAATAATTAACCCCAAATGTTGAAATATAAGGTATATTTCACATAGATCCTATAAAAATTGAACTTAAATTAAACTTTAATGATTTAGATTTGTATCTCAAAACTAATTGAGCTAATTCATACCCAATTCACCCTCCAACTACTGTTACAATTAAAGTTATTATTTTTATAAAAAAGGGTAAACAAATAAAATAAGGTGTTGATAATATTATTCACCTTAAACCTCTTCCTATAAAAACTACAAAAAAAATAATTCCTGCTATCCCCTTTAGCATTAATAAACCTGAATCATTAATTCCATGAAAACAAAAATGATTATAATCCCCCCTTAATACTATATAAATCAAACGAAAAGTATAAGCAACAGTTAAACCTGTAGAAACAAAATAAATTATATAAATATAAATCCCCATATTTCTTATTGAAATAAATTCTAAAATTAAATCCTTTGAATAAAATCCAGATAGAAATGGTAATCCACACAAAGACATATTACAAATTACAAAAAATACACAAGTCAAAGGTATTTGATTAATTAAACCCCCTATAAAACGAATATCCTGACAATTACTTATACCATGAATTATAGCACCTGCACATATAAACAACAATGCTTTAAATAAAGCATGTGTCAAAAGATGATAAAATGCTAAAACATACCCCCCTATAGCTAGAATTCTTATTATTAACCCCAACTGTCTTAAAGTAGAAAGAGCAATAATTTTTTTTAAATCATATTCATAACTTGCCCCTAATCCTGCCATAAATATAGTTAATCTAGCAACAAATAATAAAATTATCTTTACCTTTTCTCCTATACAAAAATTAAAACGAATTAATAAATAAACTCCTGCTGTTACAAGAGTTGAAGAATGAACTAAAGAAGAAACAGGGGTTGGAGCTGCTATAGCAGCCGGAAGTCATGAAGAAAAAGGAATTTGAGCCCTCTTTGTTATTCCCGCAAATACTATCAAAAACACAATAATATCTATTTCTATTCTATTTGATATTACATCCAAAAAAAATAAATAATTCCATCTACCAAAATTCAATATTCAAGCAATTCTTATTAAAAAAGCTACATCCCCTAAACGATTAGTTAAAGCTGTTAATATTCCTGCATTAAAAGACTTAACATTTTGATAATAAATTACTAAACAATAAGAAACTAGTCCTAATCCATCTCATCCAAGCAAAATCCTAATTAAATTTGGTCTAAAAATTAATAATAATATAGAAGCAACAAATATAGCTACTAATATAATAAACCGATTAATTATTAAATCTCCCTCCATATATTCTAATCTATAAAAAATAACTATTGAAGAAATAAACAAAACAAACCTGGCAAATAAAAGTGATATTCAATCTAATAAAATAGACATTACAATCCTAGAAGAATTTACACTAACTATTTCAATTTCTAGAACTATTCTATAATCCATAGATATAAAATTTAAACTTATAAAAAATCTTACTATTCTAAAAACTAAAAATACTATAAAATAAACTAAACAAATTATTATTACTTAAGGTATTCCTACATCTATGATCCCACAAATCAATATTTTATTATTAAACTACTCAAGTAATTTCATAAAACCAAAAATTCCCCCTTTAAAATAATAATATTTAAAGGAAATCAATGCAAAAATAAAAGTAAATACTCACGAACATTACCTATACTTAAAGAATATATTCCTCTATATAATTTTCCATGCTGAGAATAAGCATACAAAAACAAACTATAAGCAGCTCTAAAAAAAGAAATTAAAGATAAAAAAATTATAGATAAAAATCTTCATGATACCAACCTATTAATAAGCATGATTTCACCTATCAAATTTAAAGAAGGAGGGGCCGCTATATTTGAAGAACTTAATAAAAATCATCAAAGAGATATACTTGGTATTAAATTAATTAATCCCTTATTAAGATAAAGTCTTCGTCTCCCTAATCGCTCATAAGAAATATTGGCTAAACAAAATAAACCTGAAGAACATAGACCATGGGCTACTATTATCACAAGAGAACCTCTTAACCCTCAATAATTAAGTGTTATAATTCCCCCTAAAACTAATCCTATATGAGCCACAGATGAATAAGCAATTAAAGATTTAATATCACCCTGACGTAAACAAATTAATGAAACAAAAAACCCCCCAACTAACCCAATAGTAATAAATACAACATTAATTTTAATCGCTATAGGAATTATAATTTGTATTAAACGCATAAGTCCATAGCCCCCTAGCTTTAATATCACTCCTGCCAAAATTATTGAACCTGATACTGGGGCCTCTACATGAGCTTTTGGAAGTCATAAATGAATAAAATATATTGGTATTTTAACTAAAAAAACAATACTAGTACAAATATAAAATATTAAAAACTCTACACTTTTAAAAAAAAAGAAAAAATCTAAAGAACCATACAATCTATAATAATAAAAAATACTAATTATTATAGGTAAAGAAGCAACAAGTGTATAAAACAATAAATAAACCCCCGCCTGAATACGCTCTGGTTGGTACCCTCAACCTACAATTAAAATTAAAGTTGGAATAAGTCTAAACTCAAAAAACAAATAAAATACAAATAAATTTATAGAAGCAAATGTACAAAATAAAGAAATTAGCAAAACCAACAAAGTAAATAAATATAGACTTCTAAAATAATTAGTCTTAAAAATTCCTTCTCTTGCTATCACCATCAACGAACAAATTCAAAATCTTAATAAAATTATTATATAAGAAAGTAAATCCACCCCAAAAAAATACCTAATATTACAATATTGTCTTCTTAACCTAATCTCAAGCAAGAATAAAAAAATCAGCCCTATATAAAGACATTGATTAAATCAAAATCTCTTCTTTATAAATCTTAATGGAACTATAAACACTAATGAAAATAAAAACTTTATCATAATAAATTAAAAGAAATTATATAATTATTCCCATAAGTTCGTATAAGTAAAACCAAAACAGAAAGTCCTAATGCCCCTTCGCATACACTTATAGTTAAAAAAATCATAAGAAAATAAAATTCATACAAATATAAACAAAGATATGTATATAATAAAAGAAATAAAACCACTACAATAAATTCTAATCTCAATAATATTAAAAGTAAATGTTTACGATTAAGGCAAAAAGATAATAAACCTATTAAATACATAAAAAAGGATGCCCTGGCAAAAATTGTCATTAGTTTTAATAATTTAAGTAAAATATTGGTCTTGTAAACCAAAAATAAGAAAATCTTTTAAAACTTCAGAAAGGATCTTCTCTTCATCATTAATCTCCAAAATTAATATTTTTAATAAACTACTTCCTGAACTTATGATAATCATCCTATTCACCTCCCTCATCCCAGCAATATTAATACCCTTAGTTAATCATCCCTTATCTTTGGGAGGTCTTCTCCTCATCCAATCTATTTTAATTGCTTTAATTTCAGGATGAATAAACATTACCTTCTGATATTCATACATTCTACTTCTTATTATAATTGGAGGTATACTTGTCCTATTTATATATATGACAAGAGTAGCTTCAAATGAAAAATTTAAGTCATCAACCCCTATTATTCTATTTTTATTATCATCTTTCATAGTAATTATAATTATCTCCCCTCTAATAGATCAATGATTTTTAAGATCAAAAATTATAACCTCAGAAAATTATAAATTAATCTTTTCCCTTTTATCCTTAAACAAATTCCTTAATTTCCCTGCCATTACAATTTCTGTACTTCTAATTATTTATCTCCTAATCACCATAATTATTGTAATTAAAATTTCCAGATTCAAACAAGGACCCCTTCGAAACTACAACTAATGAAAACTCCAATTCGAAAAATTTCCCCTATAACTAAAATTATTAATAATTCCCTTATTGACTTACCATCACCCTCAAATATCTCAGCATGATGAAACTTTGGCTCTCTACTCGGATTATGCTTAGGAATCCAAATCATTACTGGAATCTTTCTAGCTATACACTTCACCGCCAATATTGATACAGCATTCAACAGAGTAATTCATATTTCACGAGACGTAAATTATGGGTGATTAATTCGAACAACCCATGCCAATGGAGCCTCATTCTTCTTTATCTGTCTTTACCTTCATATTGGGCGCGGACTATATTACAGCTCATATAATCTAGAATTAACGTGATCTGTCGGAGTAATTATTCTTTTCTGTGTTTTTGCCACCGCTTTCCTAGGATATGTTCTCCCCTGAGGACAAATATCTTTCTGAGGAGCCACAGTAATTACAAATCTCCTATCAGCTATCCCATATGTTGGAACATTAATTGTACAATGATTATGAGGGGGATTTGCTGTAGACAACGCAACACTAACCCGATTCTTTGCATTACACTTTCTCCTACCCTTTATTATTGCAGCCCTAGTAATAATTCATCTACTTTTTCTCCATCAAACAGGTTCAAATAACCCCTTAGGTACTAATAGAAATATTGATAAAATTCCATTTCACCCGTACTTTTCCTACAAAGACATCTTTGGGTATATTATTATAACCTTCATTCTCACAAGCTTAGTTCTAGTAAGACCTAATCTCCTTGGAGACCCTGAAAATTTTATCCCAGCTAATCCTTTAGTAACCCCAGTTCATATCCAACCTGAATGATACTTCTTATTTGCATATGCAATCCTACGATCTATCCCCAACAAATTAGGAGGTGTAATTGCCCTTGTTCTATCAATTCTTATTCTTCTAATTGTTCCTTTTATTAATAAAAAAAAGTTACAAAGAACTCAATTTTACCCTATTAATAAAATTCTTTTTTGATCATTCTTATCAGTAGTAATTCTTCTTACCTGAATCGGCGCACGCCCTGTAGAAGACCCATATATTACAGTAGGTCAAATCCTTACTATTATGTACTTCTCTTACTTTATCATTAATCCCTTAATTCATATATTATGGGATAAAATTATTTTCAAAAATTAGTTAATGAACTTGTATAAGTATGTATTTTGAAAATACAAAAAAGAGTAAACCCTCTATTAACTTTATTAAGTTACCCTTTATACTACTAAATTTCATTCACTAAAATTGACTATAAATTTAAAATAATCAACTTATAATTTTATTTAATAAATCCACACTCACTAATTTCTTTTATAACCTTAAATAATATTCTACTAAACATTACTCACTTTATTAAATTATTAAGTTAGAGACTCTCACTACTAAATTTCATTCACTAAATCACCCAGGTAAAGACAAACATCTTTAATCCTAGGAAAAACAAAAAATAATTTAAAGAAAGAGGTAAATATCTTTTCCATGCCAAATACATAAGCTTATCATATCGAAACCGGGGAAGAGTCCCTCGAACCCAAACCCACAAAAAAGATATAAATCCTAATAAAAAAAAGATCAAAAAGCTTAGAAAATTTGCCCCCAAAAATAATATACAGCACATTATTCTTATAAATAAAATTCTTGAATATTCAGCTAGAAAAATTAAAGCAAATCCCCCTCCTCTGTACTCAACATTAAATCCTGATACTAATTCTGATTCACCCTCAGCAAAATCAAAAGGAGTCCGATTAGTCTCAGCTAATCTTGAAACAAATCACACTATACATAGAGGAAGTCTAATTACAATAAATCAAATTATTCTTTGATAAGCCTTTAAATCTACTAAATTAAGACTTATAATTAAAATTAAAAAAGATAATAAAGTTAAAGCTAAACTTACCTCATATGAAATAGTTTGAGCAACAGCCCGCATTCTTCCTAATATAGAATAATTAGAATTAGATGATCATCCAGCTAATATTACAGTATAAACTCTGAGCCTTGCACAACACAAAAAATATAAAATTCCTAAACTAAACCTCAAAAATCCAGAAAAAAGGGGGATACATAACCAAATTAATAAAGAAAGAAATAAATTAAAAACAGGGGAAGCATAATATAACCCATAATTTCTCATTAAAGGATAAGTCTGTTCCTTTGTAAAAAGCTTAATTGCATCTCTAAAAGGCTGTGGAACCCCTAAAAACCCTACCTTATTGGGTCCTTTTCGAAGTTGAATATACCCTAAAACTTTCCGCTCAAGAAGAGTTAAAAAAGCAACCCCAATCAAAACACAAACAATTAAAATTAATATTCCATAAAATAGAAAAACCAAATCCAATATATATATTATTGCTTGTATTATCCATACATACTTAAATTCTAAATTTAACGCACTTATCTGCCAAAACAATAATAATATTCATAAATAAATTTATAAAATTAATACTTGGTCCTTTCGTACTAAAATATTAAAACTATCAAGAGATAGAAACCAACCTGGCTCACGCCGGTTTAAACTCAGATCATGTAAAATTTTAAAAGTCGAACAGACTCAACCTATTAGCCCCTACACCAAAAGTTAATTTTAATCCAACATCGAGGTCGCAAACTAGTTTATCGATAAGAACTCTCCAAACTAATTACGCTGTTATCCCTAAGGTAATTTATTCTTTTAATCGTAAAAAACGGATCATAAATATACATATTAGTAATCTTATAAAAAAAAAGTTTACTAAATTTTTCAATCACCCCAACAAAATAAGTTTCACTAAACCAAAATAATTAAACCAAAAACACAATCTAAAAAAACCTTATTAAATTCTATAGGGTCTTCTCGTCCCCTAAAAACATTTTAGCTTTCTAACTAAAAAATAAAATTCTAAAATCATTTAATTGAGACAGTAATTTTCTTGTAAGACCGTTCATTCCAGCTTTCAATTAAAAAACTAATGATTATGCTACCTTTGCACGGTCAGAGTACCGCGGCCATTTAATTAATCATGGGGCAGGCCTGACCTTAAATTATTCCCAAAAAGCCATGTTTTTAATAAACAGGCAGAAAATATATTTGCCGAATTCCTTAATTAAAATTTATATTCATAAACACTTAAACAAATTTCTATACTAATTTTATCATTATTACCTAAAACTATCAAATTAATTTTAATATTTTAATAAACAAACTAAAAAAAAACAAATCACTTAAATTAAAGTCTTGATATAAAACACTACAAAAAATGAAAACTTCTATTCCTATTCAACTTTAAAATATAAACTTCTTTTAAACTTCTACTTAAAAGCTTATCCCCTTAAATATTACTTAATTATTAGGTATATTTACAAAATAAATCACCCTCACAATTAGCTTAATTAAATTAATTTCTTAAAAAACTAGATATATTTATACCCGACTAACGTATAATATCAAAAAATATATTATAAATAATTCTTCTACATTAAAATTTATATATTCTTAGCTCTTATAAATTCGAGAAAATTTAAAATTCAAACTCCTTTTAATAAACCCTGATACAAAAGGTACCCTAAATAAAAAATTCTTTCTATAATTTTGTACTTTCCTTCACTGTACTATTAATCTATAATTAAAACTATTATTTCATTATAAATACTCAAACAAATAATTCCTTTTAAAAATTCTAAACAAATAAAAATTTTAATATCAAATTAAACTGAATCTCACAGTTAACTTTTTAATGTAAATAAAATACTTTCTCTAAAGCTTTAATTTGTCTTTCCAGGTACACCTTCCGGTACACCTACTATGTTACGACTTATCCCACCTTATGGTAGGAGCGACGGGCGATATGTGCATATTTTAGAGCTTAAGTCAAACCAATTAAATTATTAATTTTACTTTCAAATCCTATTTATTGTAAAAATTTCACTTCTCAAACCATATAAATACATTCATTGTAACCCATCTCTTCTTGTCTGTAAACTGCACCTTGATCTGATTTGGTTTAAAATTCCAAATATTGAATATTTAACCCTTTAAAGATATTCAAATAACGACGATATACAAACTTAAAAAACAAGTTCAATTAATCGTGGATTATCAATTACAGGACAGGTTCCTCTGAACAGACTAAAACACCGCCAAATTTTTTAAATTTCAAGAACATCTAATACTCCTCAGGAATTTTAATTTACACTTTCAATAATAGGGTATCTAATCCTAGTTTAATACAAAAATCTAATAATTTTTCCCTCAAAAATAAACTAAATCAACTATAAAATTTCACCTTATAAAGTCAATTATCACTTCCTAATTAGTAAGATTATTATCACCCGAGCCAAGTTCAGAAGTATATCATGTCTAACCGCAACTGCTGGCACAAGATTAGTTTATACTCTTATTAATATCTAATTCTAAACCTCCTTAATCATTAAATTTATTCACTACTTATAAAAAATATTTAATCTAAAATTCGCATGTAAAATTATAATTTACTGAACCCGAAGGCTATAATAAAACCTTCAAATTTTTTATTAAAATTTTTGTAACACCACATAATTAATATGAGAATCTAAACCTAACAACAAATCAAACCCTAAAGAACTTTTTAACCTAATCAAAAATATAATTCCAAATTCAGCCCTATATTAAACTAAAAACTTTTTCACATTGATCTTTCTTAAGTTCCTGAAACTAGGCCCCATACCCATAAACCTGCATAAAATTATAATTTAGCTTGGTTTTCTCCAAAGAACTTTTTTTACATTGATCTTTCTTAAGTTCCTGGAACTAGGCCCCATACCCATAAACCTGCATAAAATTATAATTTAGCTTGGTTTTCTCCAAAGAACTTTTTTCACATTGATCTTTCTTAAGTTCCTGGAACTAGGCCCCATACCCATAAACCTGCATAAAATTATAATTTAGCTTGGTTTTCTCCAAAGAACTTTTTTTACATTGATCTTTCTTAAGTTCCTGGAACTAGGCCCCATACCCATAAACCTGCATAAAATTATAATTTAGCTTGGTTTTCTCCAAAGAACTTTTTTTAAAAGTACCAATTTAAGATAGCCCTCTATTTTTAGAATCTGATAAAAATAAGTATTTTTATCAACCCTTCACAGATTCGCTTGGTTTTCTCCAAAGAACTTTTTTCACATTGATCTTTCTTAAGTTCCTGGAACTAGGCCCCATACCCATAAACCTGCATAAAATTATAATTTAGCTTGGTTTTCTCCAAAGAACTTTTTTTACATTGATCTTTCTTAAGTTCCTGGAACTAGGCCCCATACCCATAAACCTGCATAAAATTATAATTTAGCTTGGTTTTCTCCAAAGAACTTTTTTTACATTGATCTTTCTTAAGTTCCTGGAGCTAGGCCCCATACCCATAAACCTGCATAAAATTATAATTTAGCTTGGTTTTCTCCAAAGAACTTTTTTTACATTGATCTTTCTTAAGTTCCTGGAGCTAGGCCCCATACCCATAAACCTGCATAAAATTATAATTTAGCTTGGTTTTCTCCAAAGAACTTTTTTCACATTGATCTTTCTTAAGTTCCTGGAGCTAGGCCCCATACCCATAAACCTGCATAAAATTATAATTTAGCTTGGTTTTCTCCAAAGAACTTTTTTCACATTGATCTTTCTTAAGTTCCTGAAACTAGGCCCCATACCCATAAACCTGCATAAAATTATAATTTAGCTTGGTTTTCTCCAAAGAACACCTTTTTTTATTAATTCCAACAACTCCTAGAATTAATATCAAAACAAATTTAAAATCAAAAAAATAATCAAATGCCCTGTTCAATCAAATTTTCAACTCTAAATATCTCTAGAAAAACTATTATAAATGTTCTCTGCCTAAAAGCTCCACCCCAATATTTCTATTAAAAACTATTCTTTAATACTACTATACTAATTAAGTCTATGTTCAAACATATATTAATTGAAAATTAATATTCAACTGAATGCCCTGTTCAACTAAATACTCATTTCCAAATTAAATATAAACTAATTTAAAAACAGCCCTTCTTTAAATAAACTTTAATTTACAATTAAAATCCATAATTAGGTAAAAACTTAATCTAATCAAATGCCCTATTTGACTAAATACAAACCTACCAAATTAAAAAAGATATTTTTATATGCCCTTATATAAAAAACCAATTTAAATCCTTATAAATCTTAAAATTCACTTAAAGTTACCTTTAAATTTTTCAAAACAATCAAATCAGATGCCCAGTCTAACCTAATTTATTTCAAAATCAAAAACTATTTAAAATTGTGCTCAATCAAGACTATTACTCAATATCTCTATACTAATTAAACTCAATGCCCAAATACATCTTACCCTTAAAATTAGTATCAATTGAACTCTCTATTAAACTAAATATTCATTTTTAAATTAAATTTAATTTTCTGCCTAGGAATTCTTCCCCTATTAAGATCTAATCTCCAATCAAAACTCACAATAAAAAAATTTGACCTAATTAAATGCCCCATTCAATTAAACAAACTCTCCAATTAAATAAAAATCCTTATATGCCCTTATACAAGAAAATTCATTCTAATTTTTGTAAATCTTAAAATTCAACTAAAATCCCTTAAACTCATTGAAAAACAATCAAATTAAGTGCCCAGCTTAATTTAATTTGCATTTCAAGCCAGAAACCTTTTTCCTACAGACATACTTATAAAACCCTACTAATTTAAACATTCTTGATCTAAATATAAAGCCTCTCCCCCCTCTAAAATAATTTCTCTTGTAGTCAACTTTATTTCGTTTTCACAACAGTTCATAAAAACCTTAATTATTAAAAAATCTTTTCCCTAACCAAAAAAGAATTTTATTACTTTTCAACATTCCTTTATTTTCCCCAGGCCAAAAAATCCTGAAAAACTCATTTTTTCAAAAAATCATCGCGCGCCGCCCTATAAGAAGTTTTACTAATACATTAATGATAGATAAGGCATTAATATTACTTTTTACATAATGGTATAATGTCTTATATACATTATTAATTTTTCTTATAAAATATATATCTTTAGTATATTGTAAGTAGTTTTTTTTTTTTTCGTTAAAATTATAAGTATAATTTAAAATATTTATTGTCATTATATAAGAGTTTACGATTAACTATAAATTAAATATATAAATTTATAAGCATATATTCTGATTTATATAATGTAAATACATATATATATATATATAAATATTTAATTAATATATAAATTTTATAAATAATAACTTACATTAGATAGTAAATTGTTTTATATCCTCTATTAAGGATTTTTTTCTTATACTCCTGACTAAATAACTATAGATAATTCAGATAATTATATATATAGTAAATACCTGTACATTCATACTGTTTAAATTTTTATATCTTTATGTATCCCCCAATTATTTATAGAGTCATTTAAATACAATAATATTATAATATATAAACTCTTATATATATATATATATCTATTAATGATTAATTCAAAAATCATTTATACAAAATTTTTTTTCAAATGGATTTGGCCCTCTTTTTCATGACTGATTAAAACTTCTTTTAAATAATGAAAAATAAGGTAAAAAAATTTTTGCAAAATTTGCAAAAAAAATGCAGAAAATGAGCACTTTTTGCACCTCCAAAAATTCATCTTATTGAATTTCAGTTAAATTAACTCAAAATCAGGAATGCGATTTTGACAAAAAAAAATTTCCAAAATATTGCTTAATACTTTTTAAAGATTTTTTTCGTCAAAAACCCCTAAAATCACATCTTTGTTAAGGTAAAATATACATTAATGTTAATAACTTTTTAGTCCGCTTAAGTTTTTGGATAAGATTTGTACACAAAAAAAAAAAAAAACTACCACCCTTGGTTGAATTCGCATCTTTAATGTCCAAAATCTTTATGATTAAATGAGTCCTTATACCTTTATGTATCAAAAACCCTTATAATACCACCTGCATCAAAAAATTATGAAATTTTCCCATTAAT